TATTCTGGATTAGGCTCATCCCTGTAGTATTAGGCTCATCCCTGTAGTATTAGGCTCATCCCTGTAGTAATCGTATGAACTGTGTTGTAGACATTAAAGAGTAAGAATGGACCCTGCCCCTCAAATTAATTCGGGGGGCAGGGTCCATTCTTACTCTTTAATGTCTTCCAACGCGACTTTTATTCATTACATAAACGTTCAAAAATTTTCTAGTCAACGTAGTCACACCAATTTTGATTGAAAAAAAAAGAGGGGCTCGGGGTCAAATCAATAAAAAAAGATTCTTCGCAACCTACATGATAATATATTAATGATTCGCGATGGAATACAAGTAATTCCAAATCGTTTATAGTTTGAAGAAAAACAGTATAAACAAAGCAAGCAAAAGGCTTTTCATGATTTCTTATTATTTTTGACCATACATAATCGCATCGATCAACAAACAAGAAGTTTATGATTTTTATCAACGTAATGTTTCGAAATAGAAATAAATGGCTCTAGAAATTCATTTCGGACAATTGAACCTTCTCAAACTGTTTCTTTTTAAGAACCAAAAAGATTTGTGCCAGAATAACAGATGCCAAGAAGAAAAAAAGACCTTGGACACGTGATGGGTCTTGAAGTACTATTTCTGCATCTCCCTGACCAAATCCCCCCACATTGGGATTACTCGTTAATGGTTGATCAAGCTTGATGGATTCGCCCTCTGAAACAAGAAGTTCCGGGCCCGGAGGTATAATATCAACGACTAAGTGTCCATCCGATGCATCTGCTATGGTTATTTCATACCCCCCTTTTTCTTTACGTACTATTTTGCTTACTATACCCGATGCTGTAGCATTATAGACTGTATTGTTACTCTTGCTTCCATCGGGATAAATTTGACCCCTTCCCCTATTCCCGCCCGCATATATAGGATATTTTAAGAAGTAAACGTCTTTTTGAGTAACGGGATCCGGAGACAAAATAGGAAAGGTGATTTCACTATATTTCTGACCAGGGACAGGACCTATCACAAGAATATTTTTTTTAGTAGGACGATAACTTTGAAAAGAAAGATTGCCCATCTTTTCTTTCATTTCCGGAGAAATACGATCGGGGGGGGCCAATTCGAATCCCTCAGGTAAAATAAGAACGGCCCCTACATTCAAAGACCCCCTTTTCCCATTAGAAAGAACTTGTTTCAGTTGGATATCATAAGGAATTCTAACAACTGCTTCAAATACAGTATCCGGAAGTACCGCTTGTGGAACCTCAATATCCACGGGCTTATTAGCTAAATGACAATTGGCGCATACAATACGCCCAGTTGCTTCTCGTGGATTTTCATAACTCTGTTGTGCAAAAATGGGATACGCATGGGAAATAGATGTCCGAGTTATTACATATATAAATATAATGATCGATACGGAAATGGATCGAGTCATCTGTTCCTTTATCCAAGAAAAGATATTTCTATTTTGCATGGTCCAATCATTGATCCCGAAAATTTCTACAATAAATGGGGGTAGGTTGCTAGTAGAGTTCCCTATCCACGATTCTGCTATTTTACTGGAATCCAGGAGGAATTCCCTGGATGGGTAGTATAGAAACATAATGATTAGATTCCTATCATGGAATCATTCTTTAGTCATTCATTGAATGATAAATCACTACAAGTGACGGAGATACACGATTTAAATAACGGAAGATCAAATATTTAAAAATGGTATCTAGAATGACCGGAAAGGTGGAAACAAGGCCGGATATAATTTGATTATTATGATCAAATCCAAAATCCTTGTAGACAGAACCAATCAGTAGTTCCCAACCGTGAGGCGAGTGGAATCCGATACATAAATCCGTTAATAAAAGAATAGAAAAAGCTTTTATTGTGTCGCTTAAGTTATGGATAAATTCCCGAACCCAAGAATTAAGAATAATGAGTTCTTCATTACCCAGAATATAATAACCACATAGAATAGCGAAACTTATTAGATTTGTCGAAAAGTCTAAAATGGTATGGATATGACCCTCGTTGTACATCTTGACCAATTGTATTGTTTCTTCGTGTATCCCTAGCTTTTGTATATGTGTATCCGGGTACTCCTTTATCATTTCGTCCAAAAGGAATAGTTCTTCGAATTCTATGAATTTTTCTATAACGCCCCTTTCTTGAATATTATTCAAAAAAACTTCAGATTGCCCGGCATTCCACCAATTAGTAACCAAGGATTCCATACTTTTATTAAATAAGAGAGAAATCCACCAGGGCAAAAAAACCATAGTAAGATAGAAAAGGGGGTTGAATGCTTTCTTTTTTGGCATTTTTTGTGAATTGTTAATGAAATCGCCTCATTACTCGACTCTACCCAATACGCTATTTCCACGAAACATGAGTTCTATAACAAGGTATTGAATCCATAGACCGATCCCCCTTTTTTAATTCATTGGTTAGTTCTTGGATCTGGAAACAATATATATATATTTTTTGTTTTCTTATTTCTTCATTCGAACCAATTCCATCCTCTTTTCGATGAATGCCCGAACGAATCATTTCAAGAAATTCATATTTTTTTTATTTCGGGGCAAACCCCTTAGATCCATTATTTGGAAAAATTTCGCTGGCTACCCATAGCCTTGGAATCGTGGAGGGAAATTTCGGAAAAATATTGCTATGATGAAATAAAAAAGGAGTAGCAAAAAAAGAGAGAAATAAAATGAGAGGCATAGACATAGAATGGTTATAGTTATAAACGATCTAATATCTTTTTTTTTCTCCTAAAAAAGGAAAATAAAAGATAACAACGAAACATCGATTGACAAAACAGAATTCCATTATATACAAGATATGATCCATCTATATCTAACATATCCATTCAAAAATATTGGGCCAAAAAAGAGGAATTCTAATTCTATATGTTCGGATATATGTGAGGAATCCATACTTCACTTAGTGTTACTAGTATGAAAAAAGTATTTTGGTGGACAAAAACAACTTCACTTTGTTTTCTGGTTGTTCCATATGCGTCTGCTTTTGCTCGAATGAGCGCTCTAAAAAAACGGAAGTTGTTCTATAACAAACAATAAATAGAAATCGAATTAACGAGTTCCTTACTCAATGCTGCAAAAGCATTCATTCTTCAATTCATTTCAAAATACTTCAATTGGTACGCGCAAAAAATAGGCCAATTCTGCAGCTTTTTGTTCAATTTCTCTTGGAGTCAAATTCTCATCAGTACGAGTCAAGGGAACGGCACCCCGACCTCTGATTTCCATATAAAGTACACGCCGAGGATAAATGCCTTCTTTAACCTCTATTCTAATCGACTGAATATCTTTCATAAGGAATTGAAGTAGGATTCGACGATTTCTTCCAGGGAATCCCCAGCGGAAAATACACACTATTCCTTTTTTTCGATCGAATCTATCATAACCACTCCCTACATTCCACGAAATTGTACACCACAAATAGGAGCTAATGAACAGACCCGCGATTCCATAGAAAGACATCACGATCCCTTGTGGAAAAAAAAGGATTTGCTGAGAAGGAAATAAGGCTATCAGATTCCTACCAAGGTAACTAGAAGTTCCAACCAATAAGAATCCTAGCGAACCTAAAAAAAGGATACAGGCCCAACAGAAATTGCTTGTTTTTCGAGACCCCGTTATAAGTTCTATCCATATACGTTCTGATCGCCAGTTCATACTAGATCCAGTTGTTTCATTTTATTGGAATTGAGAGAATAACCCAAATGCATTTGACTTTCTTTTTGTTCCCGAAGTAACTCCCATCAACTAGAACTATTATTATGATGTGAACCATTAGGAGTAATTCATCGAATCCGTTAGATATAAAAAAAAAGAGCCCCTTCCTATGATCCCACTATGGATATCTACCTACATATAGATACCTTTACTTTCCATTTCATACATCTGCTGACCCATTTAAAAATGGATCGAATGCATTTATCTATATGATGTCATGTTTTCGCGTGCATAACAGCTCTTTCATTTGTGTTCGGAAGAAGACACACGTTGTACCCTATTCCACTAACTAAATAGGTATAGATATCGGTATTATGATCCAAGTACAGGTCTTGAAAAAGAAAATGGATGGATGAGATTGGGTCCCATCAAATCTAGGCAATCTTGTTTTTTTGAACATGAAGAAATAGAGAAGCCATTGCAATGGCCGGAAATACTAGACCTACTAAAGGCACAAAAAAAGCGGGTAAGTTGAAAGTTGTCATAGAATAGAATGGATACCTCGATTTAATATTTGTACCTGTTATAAAGATATCTTATGATAAGTATATCTATTCTCAGTATATAATAATATATATAGGTACAAGAAAGGTAGAACTAAATAAGCGTACCTATTCACCCTTATATATTTATTATTATCGTTCGACTTATACTTATCTTCTAATTCTAAATAAAGTTAAGACCAAAAAAGTTTCTTACAAGTTATCAAAGGATTCGTTAGAATCCGACCCAACAGGGATTCCGAGTAAATAAAAAATAGAAGTTAAGTTATCGGGGAATTCTAGTATAGAAAAGAAAAAATTCCTATTCCTTTTCTCTATTTTCTACATTTGAATTATTCAATACAATACAAGTATTTAGTTTCTAGTAATCAAACAAAGTAAAAAAAAGAAACTAACTGAATTAACTACTTGATTTCAATTGAATTTTGATTCAAGGGAAAGAAACCGTGAAGTTGAAATAACTCACCCAGAACGCCTTTTAAAGGATTACGTGGTACGATTGGGTCGAATAAGCCCTTATCGAATAAATACTCAGCTTCTTGTGAACCCTCCGGTACTTCCTTATTCAATGTTTGTTCAATTACTCTTTTACCCGCAAATGCAATGTAGGCATTAGGTTCGGCAATAATGATATCTCCTAACATACCAAAACTGGCGGTCACTCCACCGGTTGTAGGAGATGTAAGGATTGATACGTAGAATAACTTTTTATTTGATTGATAATTATATGAAGCTGAAGATATTTTAGCCATTTGCATCAAGCTCAAACTTCCTTCTTGCATGCGCGCTCCTCCGGAAGCACACACTATAATAAGAGGCAGAGATCTATTAGTAGCATATTCGATCAAACGGGTGATTTTCTCGCCTACTACGGATCCCATACTGCCCCCCATAAACTGAAAATCCATAATCCCAATTGCTATGGAAATACCGTTTAGTTGACCTACGCCTGTTTGAACAGCCTCAGTTAACCCCGTATTTTTTTGATAAGAATCAATACGATCTTTATAAGGGTCCTCCTCCGAATGAAATTCAATGGGATCTACGGAAGCCAAGCCCTCATCCATAGCATCCCAAGTGCCTGGATCCATCAAAAGTTCGATTCTTTCTGAACTGTGCATTTTCAAATGAAATTCACAATGTTCACAAACATTAAGTTTTAACCTCAAAAATCTCTTATAATTTAATTCATTACAATCTTCGCATAGAACCCAGAAACGCTTGTAGAAAGGACTTCCATTTGTCATAGCATTATCACTTCCGTTTGTCATATCGAAATCACTTCCGTTTGTCATATCGAAATCACTTCCGTTTGTCATATCGAAATCACTTCCGTTTGTCATATCGAAATCACTTCCATTTGTCATATCGAGATCGTCACGATCATCAAGATCGTCACGACCATCATCGCTTCCATTTGTCATATCGAGATCGTCACGATCATCAAGATCGTCACGACCATCATCGCTTCCATTTGTCATATCGAGATCGTCACGACCATCATCGCTTCCATTTGTCATATCGAGATCGTCACGATCATCATCGCTTCCATTTGTCATATCGAAATCACTTCCAATACTATTTACACTTTCATTACAAATGGAACTATAAATACAAATGGAACTATAAAAGTAACTATCAATATGGATTTCAGAACGAAGATAATTCGTAATGCAACTAGTAATGTGATTATTCCAACTAGATTGAGTATCATACATGTAACGATCATAGTAGTGATTGTCGCTCTTAGACCCATCATTCAGATAACTAGAAAAAAAACTTTTCAGTTCATTCAGAAAAGAACGGTCATCTTCAATTTCAAAAATCATATTTTCAATATCAAAATATATGGAATAATTTTCACCATTACTATTATCCCTAACTAAAACATCAGAGATCAAATTCCGAATGTCGCTGACACCGAATAAATGATCAACATTATTCGAGCTGTCACTATCAACCCCATTGGTATTTCCAATTCCAATGGGGCCAATACCTTCTATCGATTTACTTAGCCCACGCCCGTGTTCTAATTCCTCCTTAGACAACATCCAATTGAACCGCCGTCTTTCCATGGAGACTTCCCCCTGTTTGAATGAAAATACAAGAATTTGGAATAGATAAATAGCCATTCCATGGGTAATCATTTTTGTTAAATCGGAGTGTGTGCGATCTTAGTAGATTTTCTAAAAGAGAAACCATTCCAGGAGTTTGGGCTTCTCTCGGTGTCATAAAAAGACCCCCTTCCATTATTAATATCAATATCAGCCAATGAATTTCATATACAGGTAAAAACTCAAATATACAATGAATGTATAATGGATTCCATCCATAGAACTCACCTCCCTTTTTTTTGAGTCATTTTTTTTTATTCTTTGTATGATAATACTTTCTTTATTATACTTTATTATTATACTTTATTATATTATAATTAGAATAATAATATAATTATACGATGATTTATTATTATACTTTTTTATTCTTTGTATGATAATAGATAACTGGGTATCCACCGTAAGCCTTTCCTCGAACCCCGCCGTTAACTTTAAGGCTATGCCATCCTAAGGTGCTGCTAAATGGAAGGATCTTATCAACGTCCATGAACATCTTTTTGTTTCCGAAGTAATTCCCATCAACTAGTGTGGTAAGTGATACTAGACTAAGGTTATATTTATATAGGGTCTATAATATATATTATATAGACCCTATATAACCTTAGTCAAGAGTTACCGAAATGAAATACAGTATTTCATAGTATTTGTATTTCATTTCAAATAGTAAAGACTCCCATTTTTACGTTGGGATTTGGAATACTCGAAGGATCGATTCTTTTTTTTCGCCTTATCCCCTACCTTTCCGAATGAAACCAGAGGAATTCTTTTATCTTTCTATTCTTTATTTATATTTATAATATATGCGCGGACTATACGGGATGTACTCAGTAAAAAAATGCGGATATGGTCGAATGGTAAAATTTCTCTTTGCCAAGGAGAAGACGCGGGTTCGATTCCCGCTATCCGCCTATCGTGAAGTAGAATAGGATAAAGGGTTTGGTAGAGTTTACTACATACTATAAGATAGTACTAGATCAAGTTGTTTCATTTTATTGAGAGAATAAAATAACCCAATTTGACTTTCTTTTTGTTCCCGAAGTAACTTGCACTATTCTATTATTATGACTACTTTTGGAAGACCCTGCGTTATATCACTAGATCTCGATTTTTTATCATATAGAAATGTAACTAATGTA